TTCCTCTTAGGGAAAAAGGCTTTCTCTGGTTTTGGCCATAGGTGGAGAGAATTTTTTTCATAATTGATAGCTCCTCTTAGGGAAAAAGGCTTTCTCTGGTTTTGGCCATAGGTGGAGAGAACTTTTATGTTGTTAGTTCCTGTGGCATTTCTAACTCCTTCTCTTTAACCCCTATGTGACTCATTCTCTTAGTTGACAACAGAGATTGCTAAGTCATCCTGTTTTACATCTTCAATCGGTGACTCCTCTGCCTTCTCCCCTATGTAGAAACAAGCAGGAGAGTTGCTAGTCTGGTTTAGTAACTTCCATTGGCTAACTTGTCCTGTTTTACCTATAGGTAGACACAAGAGATTTACTTATTAGTGCACTAACTCACTCTCATACTTAGTCGAGCCCCTAACCGTTATAGTATATGAAACTAACCTACCATTCGTGTAAACCCGTTTCGTACCTCTCTTTTGAGCCTATTCCCTGCTTTGATTGTCTGCTTCACGGCACTTCTATGAGTGCATATCTCTCTAACTTGTCTACCATTGGTGGAAGCAAACCTCTCTTGCTAGTCTTGTTGCTCCCATTAGTGCACATTCTTCCTTTCCTGTCTTCGACTTGTTCTTGCCTTTGAGTGTTGAGTTAGGAGTTATGCGTTACTGCCTTGAGTGTTGAGTTACGGTTTAGCCTGTACCTTTACTAAGAGAAATGAGTTATGAGTTATGGGTTATGGGTTTCTTCTCTTCTTGTACCTATCCCTCTCTTGCTTGTCTTCTTCACGGTAGAGCTGCCATCTAAGCTCAGCTGCAATGAGTGCACTAACTTTCCTTCTGCTGCTAGAGAAGCGGGGAACCCGTTTAACAAGAGCTGCTCGAAAGAGGTTCCACGATCTAATTTTAAAATGACATAAGAGAAGAACACGGTATTTGTTATGTTTAGTTTATCGATCTCAATAATAGGTAATGGACTAGTAGTCCGCGTGCCAATGAGGACCAGACAATAGCTCATTGAAGCCAAACAAGCTGCGGCGGAGCGTCTGGATCGGCAAAGAACCTGTCTTCGCCTTCGAATGCGTTGATCTAACTGTCATAAGACCAGCTACTAAGCCTACAGAAGAGAAGGGCCCAATTCCCGCTGCTCCTCTTGTTGTTAGGAACAGATGCCGGGGATTCTATTGCCTGTTTGTCCGCTTCTGTCATAGAAGGGGAAGGCTTTGCCATCAAGTAAGAAATAAGAGGTTGTTCGGAACGATGCTCTTGACTGCCAAGGGCTAGTACTCGAGGACTCTCATGGAAGGGCTAGCACTCGACTAGAAGAGAATTGGTGACAAAGGGAATCTGTAGCATTTTCTTATCTTATGGAACTCTTAGAAAGGAAGAGCCCGATTGCCTAGTAGCCCTAGTGGAAGTGCTTAATGCGAGTGTGATTCTAGCCTATGCTCAGTTCGGGCTGCTGTGCTCGCAAAAAGACCTTCAAATATGGAATGTATCTGATGGTCTTACAAGGGTATAGCTTACCATAAGATTTTGTAATCCCAGGATAAACTACACCTTAGACTGCTACGAAAAAAATACCATTGGATTTCAAAGTAGCACGATCTAATTCGTAAATTTAACCCAATAGAGCACGTATAGCATCTTTTTTCACATTCGTCGTTTCCTTTCTTTCGTTAAGTCGGCTTCAGCCAAATAGACAGAATGGCAAGCTTCATTACCATTCGATAAATCCCATCGGCTCCACTCCCCTTAGTGCGCAAATGGCTTAAAAAGCTAGAAGAATGACATGTACAGAGTTAGCGGACATCCGCCATCGGGGTTCCCCAAAGCTTATCTAGTTGGGTGGTTACACCAGAAAGACCAGTAGAGCAGGAAGACTCATTAGCAACGAATAAGGTCAACTCTATAAGTAGAACAAGAGGCTCAGGAAGTAATATTTAATTCAAATCGAGTTAAGGCACCCGGGAATTCTTCCTTTCCTTAAGCCAATTACTCGGCTTCCTTAGCGCAGTGGAAAGTAGTCATTCCAGTCAAGCCGGGCAGGGGGGCTCAGGTCAAAGAAGCCTTGGGGCAGCATAACTACATTAGCTACCAAGCCGTGCTTCCCTTAACTATATGAGGTATTCCGAAGTTGAGTCCCTATCAGTAGCTCCTCTAAGCCTTGCAAGCCGCACAGGAGTTTTCCGTTCAGCCCGACAAGGGGCAGCAGAACCATCATAAATGGGTTCCAGAGAGACTTATAGCTATAAGCTTAACACATACAAGTCGGTATCTTCACTTTACCTATAGAATAAGGGCTCTCACTAAGATAAACCTGCCTGTGGAACTTAGGTAGGAGAAGAGAGATTCCCATCCAGTGTTATGGGACTGAAAAGTAGTACCTTCTTTTTATTCCTTCTTGAAAGACGAGGAATTAGGCCCCGACTTAAGGTCGTTGAAAGCATCTGAGCCCACTAGCCTTATAGGACCAATTCATACGTTTCTTTGCTTGGCTTATTTTTCAGGAATGAATATTCCGGTAAAAGTACCATTTGTTAGGTAACTTCTCAAGAATCAAGGCCATGCTTTCCCTAACAAACCAGGTGAACTCAGGAAGTAAGGCATCCTATGAGTAACTGCCTAAGGGTTTACGAGTCCGCCTTCCTTTCCCTGCCCCTGTTTGCTGACTTAACTCCACTCAACAGGAAGTAGTCCTCGATCAAAAGAGCTCCGGGAACACCCCATTTATAGGTTTCTTGTCAACCTCTCAAATCAAGAGGAATCCTAGATTAAAAGAACCTTCAGGTGAAGTAACTGCACAAGGTATTCCGAAGCTGCGGGTCCCTCTCTTCTTTGCTTGTCCTGTGTTACGTAAAAACGATTCCATTTTTCCTGTATTTGTCTGTTCAAGGATCTACCTTACTTTAGCTGCCAGGCAAGCAAGATCAACTATCTCGGTCGCAAGACAGACCTCTGTTCTTGCTTTTCTTTTAAAATCTGGATACCCAAACTGAAAGGGTGTCGAAGCCGGAGATTGCTTCTTTTGCAAAACGGATCGAATGAGAGCAGTCTGATAGCTGAAATCTTTTCACGCGAGAGCTGCTCCGGCAGCAGATATAACCAACTGGACAGCTTCGTGAAGCCGTACTACTGGGGAATAGTTCCTAACAAACAGGTTTTTCCACGGACGATTAGTAAGGGTGAGCCCCCTTTTTCTTTTTTCATAAAAACCGATACATTTCAAGAATGAAACCTGGCTAAATGAATACTTTATCCCGATCCCGTTTTTCTCTTCAAAGTAAGAAGTTTTTAGTCTATCTATAGTTGCTGCTTCTAAGCGAACTACTGATCAACCTATTTCAAGACCGTAAGCGGGAATTGCCCCAACCTCCGTTGTAACAGAGTTGGCATAGTCTTTACTGATCCTTAAATGGGAGGGGAAGTCTGCCAAAGCCCAAACCGAAGCTATAGCCCTATTTGCATTGATGATGGCATTCCTTATCTTTTTCGTGTTCTAACGCGTAAAACGATTCTAAAATAATTCGAACCTGCGATTGATCTTTCCAGACGAGATTGACCAATTCTTACCTACTAAGCTCAGCTGCCATCAAACCTCTCCGGGGCCGGAATGCGGTAGGTTCTTCAAGCCCCGCGATCGATTATCGAGATTCATGGGCCGTCTCGCGAAGATCTTCGATCCGAACCCTCGCTATCGCAAGAATATAGCGATCGAAGAGCTATCGCTCAGCTGCTTCGCGTATTACGAAAGCCGCCGTATTGCCCGAAGGGGCATGCTGCAAGAGCGTGGGTGAGTGCTAAGCGTTAGGACGCGTGCCCGAAGGGCAGCGGCAGCAGTGTGGTTCCAGGTCAGGTTCCGTCGCTAGATTGAGATCCGCAGGGTGGCGGGGACTTCGACTGCCTTGTATCGGGTGAAGAGAAGCCACCGGAGGCTAAAGGGTAGGCTTAGTAGGGCTCGAACCTACAATATAACCGTTATGAGCGGTACGTTTCAACCAATTAAACTATAAGCCCTTACGGATTTCTACATGCAATTCGCTAACTTTGGGAGGAGCGGACGGAAAGAGGAGGCCTTTGCTCTATCTGCTTCTTCCTCCTCTTATAAAAAGGGGAATGAAAAATTTGAAAATAAAGAATAAAATGATTGTTTATAGATAGATATTTTTATATATCTATTATTATTATAAAAAATAATAAAATAAAGCAAGCGGCCCTTTCGCGACTCAAACGGGCGGGGGCTCTCTATTTGCTTGCAATGCCGGCCGTTCACCTTTAGTTAGAAGTAGAGGGTGTCGTTTTTTCCCCACTTCAAAAGTACATAAGGAGTGATAAAGAAAAACTTGGTTACTGGAACCGAAGGTTAGGCCGACTACTTGAGTATAGCTACACCAAAAAAAGTATATTCCTACCCCTTTCCCTTTCTGTCAATGTTGCCAATTCCCAGAATATGAATCCTCGTGCATACAGTTGCCCAACTACTTTCTTCCTCCGACTTCTTTAGCCACTTCCGCATCTGTCGTATTCGGGAAAGCCTCGCTTATTCAAAGGGCTGATTATTTAGAACCCTTTTTATCATAAGTAAGTAAGCGGATATAATGTGTCTGGTTTAGTTGACTTTCTTTATTTGCAATAAGAGCTTAGGACTAAGCCTTAACTTTACCTTATAGAAGAGGAGCTCGTGATGCTATGATTATAGTCTCATGAGTGGCGGTATAAGTGCCAACTGTAGCACTAGGCTTCGGTGCAAGGGCAACAAAGCGCGTGCAGCGCGGTCAATAAGTGTTGTTACGGGCTTGAGCTGTCCTGTAGCTAGCGAATGAATCAATTTCCCAGCCGTATCTGATTGACTGGTTTAGCCTTTGCTTAGTTATCCTATAGGTGAACAGGGAATATGGGCTTTCTCTTTCTCCGAAAGATGGTAAACCGAAAGATAGCGTATATGGCTGTAGCCCGTGGGTTCGATGCTATTCAAAAATAAATTTATATCTAAATAGGGATATCTCGACACTGAATATCTAAAAGAAAAGATATGGAGGCAGACTCCTAGTGCTGCTCCGGCAGCAGATATAACATAGCAACTGGCGCTTGCTTCCTCTTTCAACGCCGTATTTATCTCAGATTCCCGGGATTTGATAACTCAACCTCTTATTTTAAGCGAGTGACCTTTGGGAGCGGGCTTTCCTTTAACAAAAGATGGTTCACTTCTAACACGAGTGGAGGTCCGGAGGAGCGCGTATATCCTTTCACTCTACTCCATATTATGGACTGGATTAAAGAATTCTTCTCACCTATAAGCGAGGGCTTAACAGTAGTAACACCGACCTGCCACTCTACTTCTTGAAAGGCATAGGCGATAAGGCACTCAGTCTGATAACATAACACCCGGCTAGCTAAACCACCCCGTTTCTTAGGAGTAGTGAGAGGCTCTTCCTTTCTTAGTAGCTAAAGAACGATAAAAGTTCACTTCTGGTTCAACCAATGCTGGAGTCGTACTCGCTGTCTTAGCTGTCTCCTGGTTAGAAGGAAGAGGAAGAAAGAGAGGATACGAAGAGGCGTAAGGGCGTAGAAGTGGCATAGGACTTCAATTCGATGTGCTAAGGTTGGGGAGAATCCATTACAGAGGTCAGGTACACCGCATCCTCTAGATAATCCGGTAATAAGCTTGCTGTTCGGCTTATTCCTGGGCGGCCCCGTAGCCCTGTTGTCCGGGAGTGATGGGTCAGGGATTCTGCCGGTAAAGGCTAACAGTTTGATCGATCGCTACATATACATAAGAGTTAGATCCCGCTTAACATCGCCTTCTCCTCTATCGGACTAAGCCCACCCTTTTCAGTAGTGGAGTTAATCTCCGAGTAAGGCCCTTTGGGGCAGAGAATAGTCTCGGTTGTTTAAGCATCTCTTCGCATAGGGATGGCCAAACACACTGTTTGGGTTCCTCGGTGTTGTCTCGCATGTTGATCGTCTCTATCAGCTGGCCACTTCCAAGCCTTTTTTTTATTGGGCGCTATCATGCAGTTTACCGAAGGTTTGAGACTTTGCCAATGAATAGGTCTCCAATTGCACGTGAAATCTAATCCATAACTAATACCTCTCGCCATGAGGAACTTCCCAGGGTAGAGGGTCAGAGATTCCACACCAGCTTCACGGAGGAAGGGATGGGTCGCCCACAACATTAGTTACAGACTTCTTTGTCTATCCTTGTCTAAGTCTTTCATGTAGCTCACGAGACCCGGGCAGCTAGGGTAGCCCGGTTATTTCAGAAATCAGTACTTTTCATGCCCAGAAGCAAGGAAGATTAGGGCTTATCAGTAGTTCTCATGCCTGGCCTGGAGAAGAGTCTCGTTTGTTGGGTCCTGCGCCCACTTCCATCAGCTGGTGGGTGTTAGTCTGCCAGGGAGATCCGGAATTGGTAGTTCTTAAGGACTCATATGCTATCCTTTGTCTTCCTGCATTATGCACCTGAGGCGGCTATCATGCTAGTTATCGAACGAGCTGTTCTCTCTTTCCTTGTCCGATTACGTAGCCCTAGAATCTTTCTTTCCTGCCTTTCTCTTCGATAACTACTAAACCTTCTAACCAAAGGTAGCTGTGAACTTATTCTTTCGATATCTATGAGGATAGACCTACTGTTTAAGCGCTTTCGATCGTTGCCGAGCTTCCAGCTCTATATGGATAAAGGAGGTTTTCTATTAAATCGATGTCTACGCTTCCCACTTTGAGCGCGAACCCCCACGTGCGATTCTACCTCCGGACCTATCTTAGAGTCGTCTAGAGGCTGAGATTGGTGTTCGACTCCCTTTGAGTAAGAACTTAGGACACGGCTTGTTGACCGGTAGGGCATTGATCATAAGTATTGGTTTTGACGATTCCTAACTTACATGGAAGAATGCCCGAGATGTCGACAACCCCGGCCTCTGAGAGAAAGGATTGAAATGAAGAATTTGCTCCGACATCGGTAACGAATCTTCCCGGGGTCTGTGCCGGCTTTTGAGTTCCTGGTCGATGGTCAACCTAAAGCGGGTCAACCTTTCTTTCTTTAGAGCGATAGATGCTAGGTTTCAGCTTTCTTCTCTCCAGAGGGATATATATTAATAATTAGATTAACGACCCCGCTTTCCTTCGAAGTCGACATGCCTTTTGACTTGCTTTATGCCGAATGCCGAGTTTATACTATGCTTTTCCCTATTGATAGGTGACGCTGTAGAGAGCTCTAAGCAGGTTGTTGGAGAAAGAGGCCATTATGAAAAAGAGGGCCACGCTCGCATTGGTTCTATGGGCTAAAGGAAGAGTAACCACATAACTAGTGGCAAACTAACCATTTCTCTATATCAACTTATTTGAAGAAACTTAGCGCTTCTTATCTTACTTAGGATACCTGTTCTTACTTAGGAGGGAAGTATTGGCTTGAGGCGTTCCTGTAGCTGTCTGATTCCAAGTATGAGTCTTCCACCGCGCAGTTTTCTCATCTATATGGGAGATCCATTGGAGAAGTCGATTGAATTGACTTTGTAATCTGCTTTCTTTTTAATGAATCTTCCATCTTTGCCCGGCTTTATATTTATAGATTAGTGGCCAGAAGTCGGATAAAAGCATTAGGTTTAGGAGCGGCGAATGGGCTCGAATCCCATATCTGCTAAAGTGTGATGGTAGTCGTCTTTGATCGAGATCGATATTCTAATTTGGTAACTCAGATGGAAAGCTAGCCCGATCTAATAAGCGATCTAAAAGAGGTTAGAGGAATAGTTCAACTCAGACGAGAAAGCGGCCTTCCTCTATAAAGATGGATTCCTGTAATCGGCGGCATAGAGCAGGAAGTCTCAATAGCAGAAGAAGTCAGCTGAGCAAGTGGGAGCCATAACCGGAACTGGAATGAATTCAAGATCCCGGACCTAAAGAAAGAAGAATGACTCGTTTCCCTCCTTCGCTGAACATCATCCGAAAGGCGCTTATTGACATCCGTGTCCGTTTCGGGAACTATTCCAACAGCTACGGACGACTAATAAGATCAGAAAGATCAGGAGACTCGCCCGCTACTATAATAAAATAATGGCTCAAAGTTCTGTAGGATAAAAAAACGCAAGAAAGCTCACTTCAACAATCTCTTTCCTATTTCGTTGCTATGATAGGTATTCTGTCTTGGAATGCGAGAGATAAGCCACTGAAGCCCCTCAACTCAATTTTCATAGGTGGGAGCTCTCACTAAGGTGATACGTCTTGAATTCCCCTTTGGCCGGAGGAAGATCAAATGACTCTCTTTCGAGTGAAGCTCTTTCCCCGGGTTTATTTAAGAATGGGCCCTTCCTATAACCTAGGGATATGTCTTCCCGGAGCTGACCCACTAAGCAAAGTTAGAGGCTGAACCTCTTTGTCACCGCTTTCCTCAGCTTCCGGCTAATAGGGATGTCGTAACCCGTTAGCCATGGCTCACATAGCTAGTCTGGCCTAAGGTAGCTCCCTTATAAGACTGGAATAGCTTTTAAGATAGGAATCTGACAGAGATTCATCGAAAAATGACATGTTCATGTAGCACTGTCCTCGCGAAGAGGCCATGTTTAGTAGGCTAAAACGCCAGCTAGCTCACCTCTTGGTTGGTAGATAAGACCTTATGAGACCTAATCTTAGTTTTCCTCTAATAACATCGACAAGTAGACACTTGCCCTGGCACCCGCCTCATGAGCAAGAGGAAGAACATCCACAACCGGAACAACTTTATCTGATCTGGAGTCCTCTTGAAGAGACCTACTTTCTAGCGTGAAAACCTCGTTTCGATGCTCTATCAGAATAGTATTTATGATTCCACCTCAACTTAGATTATTAGAGTCTAGTAATAAGATCGATGAAGAGGGAAGCCCGCCCTATTGAGAGAGTCTTCCTCAGCTTGCAGCTAGGCTCTCCACTCCGGCATAGCAGCCTTTTTGCTTGCTTCTTCCTAGACTGGATAAGAGCTTACGGGAGCAGTTAAGCGTCTAAATCACTCATTCGATTTGAGGGACCCGGAACTCACGTTTTCTAAATAGTTGGCCTTTGAATGTCCACCCCGCTGGGACTCCGATACCTGCCTCCCTGACAACATAGCTTTGCTAGCCCATACGGCCGACTTTATAGCACGAAATCTCTTGTTTGCCGCCCCCTTAGGAAAATCATACAGCAAGGTCCTCGAACTCGCGATTTCCTTTTAACTACTTTTGTCAAATAGAACCTCTTAAAGTGGTTATGCCTTATATTCCTTTCTTCCTTTGCCCAGTCGATTGACTTTCTTTCACAAGTAGGTCTGACTCTCTTCTGAGTTAGCTCTTCTTTTGACTTAGAGTTGTTACAGAAGTGGATCGATTCGATCAAGTGGATAGATTAGATCCTTTCAAGGGAGTCTATGTCAAGTGAACGACTAAAAAGGAATCAAAGAAGCGGAGCTTTTGAGTAAAGAATGGGTCACTCGTGAAAGAGATGGATCAACGTCTGGCCATTTTATTAAGCCTTGGCCCGGCCTTAGCTTATGAGTTAACCTTTTCTTAAAAAGTACTTGTTTGAGCTCTTGATAGGAAAGGACAGAGTAGCCTTAGCTCTTAGCTACCTTATAAAGGTAAGACTTTAAATTGCATATAGGACACCTAAAAAGGAAATTCCTTTGAAAGTAAGTCAGAATGGAAGATTCATATGGAATTTCTATTACATTTCCTGTGCCTGAACGAAAGTCATTAGTTAACATGAGGGTGCCGCATCCAATGCATGAAATTCCGCCTTATAATAAGTGGGAGATTCCGGGGGGGTTGTTGAGTCCCAGGCGTCCGAGGGAGTTTCGTCCAGTTGTAGCGGGTTAGTATCGGCCTAAGAGACCGTTGGGGGAGAGAATCTCCTGTTCGGCTTATGGAACAAAGAGAAGTGAACTGATTCAAATAAGCGAATGATGCCCGGGAAAAGAGGTGAAAGTCGGGTTTCAGAGGCTAAGGGCCTAGGGAATTGGATATACAAAGCTCTCTCGCGCTATCCTACGCAGACTTTAATAGGAAATTAATAGACAAAATTCGGCTTGCACTTGGGAAGAGGTTGGATCAGTAGTTCACTTAGAACTATAAAGGCTAAAACCCCCTTGTTGAAGAGGAAGAGAAACCGGATATTGCTCTTTTAGCTGGGCTGCCTTCGAAAAATTGTGCGCTTGTGACGAGAAAACAAGACTCGCCCATACTATTTAGAAGTAGAAGTGGAATTCCGTTTTCTTTACTTACATGACTTAACAAACTTTCTTCCTCCAACGGATAAAGAAGGAACTACTTAACTTATCCTAAGAAAGAGGATCAGACGAATCCGGCCTTGTCGATCCTATTAAAGACTCCGGCGTACGAGCTAGTTCACAGCTTTGATCGTTTAGCAATGGCGAAAGCTACTTTAGCCCGGTTTCGTGCTTTTCCGCTACGCTTGATTGAAATGTAGAAGATGATTAGTTGGAATTCGGGAATTGGGCTCAGCATTTGGGATTTAAGAATAGTTGACTCCGATTCTTCTGGTCCCGGCAAGCCTTGCATTTGAATTCCTGTTGCTATGAGCTCCCGATTGGGGGGTTGGGACTAAATCAACTGCCAAGCATAGCACTTTTCTAATGCGGCGTAGCTGGATATGATCCTTCTTCTTTAAAAAAACCTGGTGCCAGCGGTAAAGGGGGTTGAGCGTCTTGATTCGGCCAAAGACTTAGGCCTCTTCGAGGCGCCTTCGATCAGTCAACATAAGAGTAAACTGGGGTTATTGCCTCTGCTCTTGAAACTAAGTCTGCTACTAATACCTAGAACTAGTCCTAAGTTAGGAGCTTCAGATCAAAGTGCTGCAGGAAATGCAGAAGTAAATTATTTTCCAATTGGAAATATGTTAGAATTCGCTAACTCAGATTCGCTACCTAGCCCTCTTGGCTTTGACATTGTCAGACTCTTTCTTTGCTGCATCATCCCCTGGAGTGGGACCTTTTTTTATTAAGAGACTCTGGCAGGAACCCTGCTCGTTTCAACATTGGAATTTAGAATTTGTCATCTTATTTAAGTGGATCCCCCAGCGGGCTATATTTATACTATACGTAAAAGACCTCATGCGCGAGTAGAAGGCTTGAAGACCTCTTCTCTTATCTAACATCTTAAGGGAATACTCTTTTCATTTCATTTTTAGAAGAAAAGGATCTCTAAGACAGAGACTTTCTCTCCCACCAGTCAGGACGGGTCATGGTAAAAATAAATGATATCTGTAAAGTTATACTCGCTACTAAAGAAAGAAGGTCGAAGCGAAGGAGTCACAAACCTTCAACTCATTGAGGAAAATCTTATCTTTCGATACTATTTGCTCTTGACGTAGTGGCGACCATTTTTCTAAGACTAAGGACCGATAGACGAGACGAATGCGCCCCGTGATGTGATTAAGAGATACTTCTCTTTTTATCTAACAGATTTTTTTAACTTACTTAGTCTGGAAACTAAGCGCTTCAACCGATGTCTTCACACTCCATCCCCGGAGACCTTCTTTCGTCTACCCTTTCCTAGGACCCCCTCTCAGGTCGATCTGGTTCACTCGTTGCATCAGACCTTCCCTCAACAGAAAAAAATCTTCAAATAGCTGATGCCGGGTAAGAATTTCAACCAGCTCATCTTATACCTACCGACCGAGTTTGGGGGAGCTCCGACTTCTCCTTTTCTAGTGCGGAGCTCATATTCTTTCATTTCTCAATTTCAATAGTTCGGTCCCTTTCCGCTTAATTGCCTTTCTCAACTCAACTCTCGTGGCACTGACCGTAACATCAAGATCTGAAACTCGAATAAGGTTATACTCTTTTAGTTTGCGGTCTTGCCTCGGCATCTGTCTTGTCCGTCTGAATGATGTCCCAATGGAATGGTTTGCTCTGCCTAAGGTCGAGTTACTTTCTCTTGTTTTGACTTGAACGCACGTGACTCACTTGCCCGAAAGAGTGCTTGAACATAACTAAGATTCTCTCATAACGAGGGGGTTAGCCTATGAATACAATTAGCAAGGGGGAAGGAGGATCTCCACTCATTTCATTCATTCAGTGCCTGCGGTGAGGCGCGACCCACAACAAACGAAGGGGGAAAGGAAAGCTTGCTTGCTGTAGCCCTATTTTTGTAGACTAGACTTGGTAAGCCTAAGCTATTTAAGTAGGCTCTCGAGAAGGGCAGGCTCGCTGCTTCGCCAGAAGCGACGAAGGGGGGCTGGGGAAGGGGAGAGTGGCCGAGTGGTCAAAAGCGACAGACTGTAAATCTGTTGAAGTTTTTCTACGTAGGTTCGAATCCTGCCTCTCCCACTTGTTTGTTGTAGACTTCAGAGAAGAGAAAGGAGGCATTCGTCAGCGTAGGAAGGCCAACTGAGCCAAGCTCTTTCTTTTTTTTGCCGTGAAGTGCAATTGTATCGTATGTTAGTTAGAGAGGTTGGCGAACTACTACGATCTATAGATTCCCCATCTATATCCAATCCCAACGAGAATAGAAGCGAGTTGCTTCCGGCTTGGCTTGTAGTCGTAGTCTTTTAGCTTATGTAGTGGTCAGCCTTCCCACATGCACGCGCCCGCCAGAATGCCTCCTTGGTTCGGGACGAAGCCAATACATACGATAGGCGAAGGAAAGCCCCCCAATAGCGCCTGGGGAAGGCAAGTTTGATCGAGGATTGGAGAGGAGAGGTGGAAGAAAAGGCTCGGGATGGATTTAGGAGTCTTTGTGCGAGCCGTATGCGGTGAGAGTCGCACGTACGGTAACGAGGGGGGTTCGCGTCTATACGTGTAGTGTGGTGGTTGGGCCTACCCACCCTATTTGTTCCATGATCTATGGGTCTACTGGAGCTACCCACTTCGATCAATTAGCCAAGATTTTGACCGGATACGAAATCACTGGTGCTCGATCTAGTGGTATTTTTATGGGGATTCTATTTATCGCTGTAGGATTCCTATTCAAGATCACTGCGGTTCCTTTTCGGGCGGCTGTAGGACGGACGGCCGCCTATAGGTGGTAGGGTAGGGTGGGTGGTACCGCTCTGCGGCCAATCTTCCCCTCTAACGCGGGCCGGGCTTAGAGCGCGTGAAACTCATCACTACCTTGTAAGGGCGTTGAGACCATAGCATGTTAAACGAGAGCGCCGCTTTCTCTGTAGTGTTGTCACACAGCTGCCCGCCTAGAAGAGCTACTCGCTCTGTAGTGTTGTCACACAAGATAAGCACGCCGCCCGCCTGCTGGCCGGGCGAATCGAAGTTATCTTCCGGTCAACTGTCCACCCAGTCAAGTGCAAAAACACAGTAGAATCACGCAACGCACGCTGCTGGTGTGCTTCCTGCCCGCGAGGAAAGAAGAGCGACAAGGTTCAGTTCAGATTTTACTGTTTGCAGCATGGGAGCGGATTACCCAACCCAATAAATCCCTGGGAACAATGAAAAAAAAAGATATCTCGGTAACGAAAACTATAGGGGGCTGTATTGGCGAGATCCAACGGTGAACAGCTGCCCAAAAGAAAAACCGCCTGGAAGTCCGAGGACCTTTAGTACCGTACCCTACCCCCGAACCAGCTGCCTTCGCGCCAAGCAAGACCGCCCTTGTCCCTTTCCTTTCTCCATTCCGCCTCCTTCCTTCTTTGCTTTGTTCCAAATAGAGTCTAAGGCAAAGCTAAAGTGGTTCGTATGCCTACTTTACCTACGAAAGGGAACGCACTTTGTTTCGTTTCCGGGTTTATGGATTGGATTCCGTCAGTGTCACGACATAATCAAAAGGAAGGGAAGGAGTGAGGCTTTGGTTACCGGCGAACGCTTCCAAAGGCGACCCTCTCCTCGTTCCACCCGCAGGCCTATTGGGATAGCAGCCTTCGGGCTTTGCCTGCCCTTTTAATATAGAATTCCGGCTCGGCCCGGGAAAGCGCTGGCAACAACAGAAAGGAAGGGGTCCATGTAGCTGCTGCGCCCGCCCCCTTCTTAGTAAATGGGGCAGCAGGTTCGGCATCTACTACAAAATAAAAGAGAGAATCCACTTCAGATAACCACGCCTCTGCTAGGCAGCGTGTGGAATGGCCGAGAGCGGACCTTTTTGGATATATAATCCAAGTCGAGAGTGGAGTTACGGGAACAGACAGCCGTATGATGGAAAACTACTTTCACGTTCGGTTCAGAGAGAACTTTTTTCGTTGAGAATTCCTCGTTCCCTTTCGTGTGAATTCCCCAGCGGCGAATTTGAAACTTTTTTGGCCCTATCTATTCCATCTCTCGAGCCCCGAAGAAACCCCCCCTTCGGACTCCATATCTCTTTTGACTCTATATATGTGGGCACCTGATATCTATGAGGGTTCACCCACCCCGGTTACAGCATTCCTTTCTATTGCGCCTAAAATTTCTATTTCTGCTAATATTTCACGTGTTTCTATTTATGGTTCCTATGGAGCTACATTGCAACAAATCTTCTTTTTCTGCAGCATTGCTTCTATGATCTTAGGAGCACTGGCCGCCATGGCCCAAACGAAAGTAAAAAGACCTCTAGCTCATAGTTCAATTGGACATGTAGGTTATATTCGTACTGGTTTATCATGTGGAACCATAGAAGGAATTCAATCACTACTAATTGGTATCTTTATTTATGCATCAATGACGATAGATGCATTCGCCATAGTTTCAGCATTACGGCAAACCCGTGTCAAATATATAGCGGATTTGGGCGCTCTAGCCAAAACGAATCCTATTTCGGCGATTACCTTCTCAATTACTATGTTCTCATACGCAGGAATACCCCCGTTAGCCGGCTTTTGTAGCAAATTCTATTTGTTCTTCGCCGCTTTGGGTTGTGGGGCTTACTTCCTAGCCCCAGTGGGAGTAGTGACTAGCGTTATAGGTTGTTGGGCGGCCGGAAGGTTTCCACGAGTAAGTAAGGGGGACCGAAGGCAGTTCTCTGTGCACCGGACACGTAGCTTACCGAATCAGTTGCGACACGGATGGGAATGCATGCTACGAAAGATAGGGTCGAGTCTGAGACATCAACCGTCTACTCAATATCCTTGTACGAGTCCACAATCACTACACGAGATGAACCTTGGTTTGGTGAATTTAAGTTGGCATTAGGTGTAATAGGACTCCCAGTTACTGCGCGCGATCGTATACTGAGATGCTCCCCGCCGGTTGTTGGAACGACGCGAGCCGGGCCGGGCCTCGATTCAGAAAGATGAAGGGCCAAAAACTCAAAATAGGGGTTATAAATTCCCCATCTCATTGGGGGCGGAAAAAAATCGACATCTCGATGTGATACAGCCTTTTCTATTTTTGTTGGGAAAAAACGGCGAAGTCCATCCGAACCGTCCAATGAAGAATAAGAGGAGAGCAAAGCGCCAATGGCGCGCGAAGCACATGCGGAACGGGCACGGAGATAAAAGAGTGTGGAGGAGAAGCAGCCGAGCTCATTCCCTTCGCTTCCTGGGCCCAAAGCAGTGCAGTATTTCCTGGCCAAATCAAGGATTTGGGGCTTATTGCTACGCTACTTAACTATATAAAAATCCATTTTCAAATTTTTTAATATAAAGAAAGATCCATTCATCTATCCTATCCGATTTTTTTATAAAAAAGAATCGATTTCATTCAACGTTTGATTCAAAGAACTGCGCTTAGCCCCCCCGCTCATGAAAAGGCTCTGCTGCAATGGATGGCAGAGGGTCCGTAGTACCTGAAGCACTGGAGTGATCCAGTAGCCGGGAAGGGGCCTAGAAGTGCCTACTACTACACCACATACTACACTTGGCTCTACACATTTACAGAGCTAACCCCTGTCCAGTGCCTGGAAGAGCTCAGGGGGCTTCAATCCTTACTCCTTATCCCCATCTTCGCCCAGGCTAACGGGGCCTTACTTATTCAGGGGGGAGAATGGAGCCTCGAGAAGCACTGTTGAGAGTAAGATCCTTGGCTCCTCTTCATTCTCAACAGGGTTCCAAACCTTTCTTCAACATAGGTGACAACGAGCGGGGCAGAGATGGAAGAGATCGAACACGGGAATAAGAAGCAAGCTTGCCTTCCTTTTTTTATTTAAAAAATATTTTTTATAGAGGGGGATGGAGAAAGTGGACAAAAGAGACTCGCATTTCCCAGTCGAAAGGATGGGTTCCTTTTTCGTCTCGCATTTCTCATCGAACAAATACGGGAAAAGAAAAGAATCATATTGAAAAAGCTCCTAACCCAACCCCTTACTTCGTAGAGCCGTGTATTGTAAGTGATCCGAACCTGCCCGGAGCGAGCCTCCCATAGAGGCAAGTGAAGTTGGTGAGCCGTATGATGGGCAACTATCTCCTGCGGTTCGGAGAGGACTCAGCTGTTAGTTAGTACCCCCGTGGTTTCGGGGTGGACCCTTTCACTCTATTTTATTATATACGCTTAGCGAAAAGAATGTTTTTTGATACACCTAGGACATGGATTCTATATGAACCAATGGATCGTGACAAGTCGTTACTACTAGCAATGACTTCCTCTTTCATTACTTCATCCTTTCCATATCCCTCTCCCTTGTTCTCAGTTACTCATCAAATGGCACTCAGTTCATATCTTTAAGTTCGATCATTGACAAGGTTCAAAGAAAGGGTGGGAAGAGAACAACCAAAGGCTTGCGAACATTGGGGAGTGGAATGCAAAAATGAGTCGTCATTTCTGCATTTATTCCCTTTTTTCTGCTAGGACCCTATTTTGTTTATTCCGTTTAGTGATGGGGTGAGAACACATCTCGTAGGTAATGGCTGACCTGGTTAGGTGCCCTTTCCTATAGGTAGCGATTGCCCTTGCAAAAGCGGATGCGCCTTCTCTCTTGGCTAGATCGAACTAAACCCACCTGATAGGTTAGGTGGACGGATGAGAACCATCTGAGTAACAAACCCCCTGTGTCACAAGTTAAACGGAAAAATAAAATGAAGCTCCCCGGGCACACAAGCGAGTCGTCTTCCTTTCTTCTTTTCTCCCCTACGTAGAAAAAGAGACAACACCGATTTCGCTAAGGTGAGGGTCTACTTTTTGAAAAACATTATATCTCCCCTGTGGTAAAAACAGTAAACAAATTTTTTTTAGGGTCACTTTCATCTTTTTTTTCATCGGAAATAGGGAAAAATCCTAGCAAGTCGATTTTGACTAAGGGAAGCTATCCATTTTGAAATTTTTTGTAGCCGATATAGGGTCAAAAGCTGTCGAAGCATTTTTACCTAAGAGGAGCTATCAATTATGAAAAAAATTCTATCCAGCTAGTGGCGAAAACGAGTGATTTTTACTAGGTTTGACCCCTACTGAGCTACTAACTTTTTCTAAACTGTCTGTCCCAGTAGGCCCAAAACCACATAACGACCTTTTCCTTAGTAGGGGCGAGTCAGTTTCAAAAAACTTTATGCCCGCCCTGGTGTGAAAACATAAAAATTTTTGAATTC